GAATTAGTTCATTAATTAACAAAAATAAATTCAAATAATTTAGTAACTTAAAATCAATTAATTCCATTTAATTTATCTTAGATTAAATCTATTATGCAATTATAATTAGAAATCTATGATATGTAAGAAAAGACCGAAGTGTAATAAAACTAATTTCAAATGTATTTAAATTTTGAATCTAATAAATTCTTGTGAAGAATTTAAATAAAATTGTCTATCCCAATACATCGTATCGCTATATTCATTGTTATGTTCTATAATATTCGATAGGAAGATTTATTTGAAATTAGAGTTTTGTCTATACTATATTGCTATTAATTTAAGTCAGAATTAAATAACTAAGAATTCAAATAAGAAAAATAGAATAATTAATAGCTAAGATTTCAATAGTTTATCAACTTCCTAATTCATGTAAAAATTCTATGAGATGCGCCTGCTTAGCTCAGAGGTTAGAGCATCGCATTTGTAATGCGATGGTCATCGGTTCGATTCCGATAGCCGGCTTTTTGCGCTATTTATTCGATTTTTTCCATGATTGGTCTTCTTGAAATGAAAAAAGAAAGAATATTGAAAAATCGCCCCCCCTGCTTTTTTTTTCAAAAATGATTAATTTAGTATGTTAATTATGGTATAGGAACACCCAACTATGTCACGAAAAGCGTTCTATTTCTCTATATAATAATAAAAGTAATTTTGGTTTTGGATATTTAGATAATTCATTTCATTATTCTTTGTAGTATACAATACTTCCGTAAATTTCACTTCATTTAGAATTTAGTTCAGTTTTATTTTAGATTTATTCTGTAAAATGAAATTTCAAATAAATATAAATCAAGAATAAGGAGTTTTTATGTCTCGTTACCGAGGACCTCGTTTCAAAAAAATACGCCGCCTGGGAGCTTTACCAGGACTTACTAATAAAAGGCCCAAAGCCGTAAATGATCTTAGAAACCAAACGCGTTCCGGGAAAAAATCTCAATATCGTATTCGTCTAGAAGAAAAACAAAAATTGCGTTTTCATTATGGTCTTACAGAACGACAATTACTTAAATACGTTCGTATTGCCGGAAAAGCCAAGGGGTCAACAGGTCAGGTTTTATTACAATTACTTGAAATGCGTTTGGATAACATACTTTTTCGATTGGGTATGGCTTCAACTATTCCCGGAGCTCGCCAATTAGTTAACCATCGACATATTGTCGTTAATGGTCGTATAGTAGATATACCGAGTTATCGTTGCAAACCCCGAGATATTATTACAGCAAGGGATGAACAAAAATCCAGAGCTCTGATTCAGAATTCTCTCGATTCCTCCCCTCAGGAGGAATTGCCAAAACATTTGACTCTTTACCCATTTCAATATAAAGGATTAGTCAATCAAATAATAGATAGTAAATGGGTCGGTTTGAAAATAAATGAGCTGCTAGTCGTAGAATATTATTCTCGTCAGACTTAAACCTAACTAAAAGAATAAGCGTTCGGACAATTTTGGTACCTTTGAGCAAAGTAAATTCACCTAAAGTTAAGATCAATAAAGCTTTGACTCAGATTTTCTCCCACTTCGGGTTTTCTACCACGTATGTATAATAAAAAATTTTCATTCCTTTTCTACCCTTTGAAGTTCTCGTATTTTCCGTGCCACAGCGATTCGAAATAGAGAATATATATCAAAGTAAAAGAAAGATCTAACTGTTTAAATATCAAATATATGTTATCTCTTTTGATACATTATGGTCGGTAACATTCGGGAAAGGTACGGAAAGAGAGGGATTCGAACCCTCGGTAAACAAAAGCTTACATAGCAGTTCCAATGCTACGCCTTGAACCACTCGGCCATCTCTCCTACATAATGATTATGACCCCAAACCCGAATTAATAGCGAGTCATATTCGATTATTAGATAGGTATGACCAATTGATTCTCAAAAGAATTTCGAGTCTTCGGTAATAAATATAAAAATTTATATTGTGAAAAACGGTTAGGTGAAAGGGGAAAAAGTTTCTATTTCTATTTGGTAAAACGATGCTGGTTTTTTCTGATATTTATACTGGATTAAATCAATGCAATGAATTAGACGGAATCCAATTATTATTAATGGATCTAGATTTTGTAGGCTATGATTAATGAATACCTTTCGATCATAATTCTATTTAGACTATGATTCCATCATACCATCAAAATTAGAAAACTCTTTTATTTTCTAGTCTTAAAGTAAAGTTCGGACCAACAAATCTTTTCCCGCGCGGATCTATGATACAATAAAAATAGAAATTTTGAAAACATTCTAGGAATGTTAATATTTTTATTTTATAGCGTATACCCGCGATGCACACAACACAAAAGAGACGGTTATTCCTTTTTCATCATAGAATGATTAGTCGATACCCTTTTTCTTCTTTTAAGCCTAACTCAATCAAAACTTCTCAAGTTATTATAATCTCTAACTTCACTGAAATCGAATTAGTTGTTTTCATGGATATATTACGATATTTGGGTGAAA